ATTGAGGTACACACAAAAGGTTTACTTGTTACTAATATAGCCCCTGTTCTTCTTTAGACCGCCCGGTTCACTCCAATAGTATGAATGATCGTGTCAATGCAGAGGAAATGAATGCATTTCTATACTATATACTAAATATACTATTAACTTAACTAAGTTAGTAAGTTAAAAAAATAAACTAGATATATTATCTTTTATCTATTCCATTTCCGGATTTTACGGAGCCTGCTCATGAACAACATGATTCGGATCTGATCATAGAAACAATTCTCTTCAAGCAACCCAGCCTATCCTATGTATAGGGCTTACACGACGGTTGGAACAAAGACACATTTGGTTTGTAAATTGCAATCCCAATGTGGCAAGCATATAGCTACACAGACTAATCAATAATTCAAGTCACACACTCCCATAATCCATTTTCTATTCAGAGAATTCCCCTCAACAATTCCTGTCAAATAAATAATATTAGGGAGTTGGGGGGAAATATCCAAATACATGTCTTATTTTTTTTTAATAATCCATATTTATAGCAATGAAATACTATTATTCCTTCCCCAAGTGATAAATGATTGATTCCAAATTCCAAATATCGATGAAATTTCTTCTCTATAAAGGACCAGAAATACCCTGTTTCCGTATCATTGGAAAGTGCATTAACATAAATACGGCAGTAAGAAGGGGCAATACAAAAGTGTGTAAACTATAAAACCGAGTCAAGGTGGATTGTCCCACACTAGCACTTCCACGCAATAATTCTACCAAAGGGGATCCTATTACAGGAATAGCTTCAGGTACACCTGTTACAATTTTCACTGCCCAATAACCAATTTGATCCCAGGGTAAGGAATAACCGGTTACGCCAAAAGACGCCGTCAATACAGCTAGAACCACACCTGTAACCCAAGTCAATTCGCGAGGTTTTTTAAATCCACCGGTAAGATACACACGAAATACATGCAGGATCATCATTAGGACCATCATACTTGCCGACCATCGATGAACTGATCGGATTAACCAACCAAAATTAGCTTCAGTCATTATGTATTGAACGGAAGCAAAAGCTTCAGTAACAGTCGGACGATAGTAAAAAGTCATAGCAAATCCCGTAGCTACTTGTACTAAAAAACAAGTAAGCGTAATTCCACCTAAACAATAAAATATATTGACGTGGGGGGGGACGTATTTACTAGTTATATCATCCGCAATCGCCTGAATCTCGAGACGTTCTTCGAACCAATCATAAACTTTATTGAGATAGGTGGAACTCCCCCTCTGAGAACCGTATATGAGATTTTCATCTCGTACAGCTCAAGCAAAAACACCCAAATACTAATTGAATATTTAATGGAAAGTTTGAAACTTTTGATTTTGGATCTTTGATCCAATCTTCTTTGAAGGTATGAAAGAAGAAAAATTCGAAAGCTTTTTTTTTTGTTTGTGGCGATACTACCAAAATCTCAAGTTGGCTCAGCGGTCTTTATGTTGATCCGTACAGGCCTCTTGATTCCTCTTTTTTCCTATTTATTTTTATGTATAATAATATGACTTTTATTATTTCTTATTGTATTGATAGGAATTTTCTTGTTAAGAACCCTATAAATATAAAAATATAAATATGAATTGATTAAAACCTCAGATTCATACTAGAACCACGATGATTCAATAAAAAAATACTAAGTTAAGTCAAGGATTCCCCGAGTAAGAACCTTTTGACCATCACTTATTCCATGAATATATAGACTGACTCAATATTCAAAGAATTTTTTTTCTTCTATTTCGATTTTGACCAAAATAAAAATGTTTCGATTTTAAAATCCGAATTCTTTGAAAATGGGTTGGAGTCCGGATACGAGGTCTGAAGATTAAGTATGAATCATAGTTCAAAAATTTCTTAATCTATTTCGTGTCCCAGATACTAGAATAAATATCCGACGAAGTCGAACCATCTCTATCAAGATGACAGAACCATTTTCTGTACTATCAATAGGATCGATTAGAACAAGTCACACACTCATATTCCGGAAATACAGAAACAAAGAAATTCCACGATTGAACTCCCAAAATAAAAAATGGAGAACCCCGGGTTTCGAGCCCATTCTATTTTGTAAAACTTTTCAATTCTTCTAGATCTAATTCATTGAAATTCCATCCAATAAAACGGAAGAATTATAAATTTCCAAAATAATAGATAGAAATACTGTAAATAGGGCCATTGCGACACCCATCAAAGGAGTTGTTCCCCACCCAGGGGCTACTTTACCATATTCCGAATTCAATGGTTTTAATAAACTCCCTGCATTAGTTCGTCTTGGAGTAGATTTAGCACTGTTCTCAACAGTTTGTGTAGCCATAAATCCTATTGTATGCATTGAGATCTGTTGACTTTGTATACCATTCCATCGTAAATAAATGATCTTATCATAGATCCATTTGGGTCTTGAAATTATATAAGAATGGAAACAGCAACCCTTGTAGCCGTCTTTCTGTCTGGTTTACTTGTAAGTTTTACTGGGTACGCCTTATATACCGCTTTTGGGCAACCTTCTCAACAACTAAGAGATCCTTTTGAGGAACATGGGGACTAGTTGAAGTAATGAGCCTCGCAATATTACTATTGCGAGGCTCATTACTTCAATTGAGATAATGAAAAATCATTTCAACCTTTTAGTTGAAATTTTAGGCGGTTCTCGAAAAAAGATAGCGAAAAAAATTATTCCTAGAGTCGAGACTAAGAGGAATGTATAAACCAGTGCTTCCATAGATTTGATCGCGATTTACAATTATAGCTTCCATACCTGTTTACTTATTTTGATTTTGGTTTTTATGGGGGGACCAGATAAATCTTGGTCTGAATCATGACGTTTGCTTTTTCTTTATCTGCGAGCCGGTCCCCTTCTAATTCTAAAAATAAAAAGATAACAAAGCAGTGTTGTATCAGACTGCCGGTCTTCTTGTAGTCGGATCCCCAACTTTTTGGAATGTTCCAAATTCTACTTGAGAATCTAAATCCGGGTCAATTCCGGCAAAAACATCTCTGAACAAGGTTCTAGCACCATGCCAAATGTGTCCGAAGAAGAAGAGCAAAGCAAATGAAGCATGTCCAAAAGTAAACCAACCCCTCGGACTGCTACGAAAAACACCATCGGATTTCAAAGTAGCACGATCTAATTCAAAAATTTCACCCAATTGAGCGCGTCTAGCATATTTTTTCACAGTAGCGGGATCACTATAACTCACTCCGTTGAGTTCGCCGCCGTAGAACTCAACAGTTACACCTACTTGTTCAACACTATACTTCGATTCTGCCCTTCGAAAAGGAACATCTGCTCTAACAATTCCGTCGCCGTCTACCAAAACGACTGGGAATGTTTCAAAAAAGGTAGGCATACGCCGTACAAAAAGTTCACGTCCTTCTTTATCTCTAAAGACAGGGTGTCCTAACCATCCAACTGCTATTCCATCCCCGCTATCCATCGAACCCGCCCTGAATAATCCCCCTTTCGCCGGATTATTTCCAATGTAATCATAAAAAGCTAATTTTTCAGGAATTTTAGACCAGGTTTCTGATAAACTTTGATTTTCTGCTAGCCCAGCACTAACTCTTCGATATATTTCTTGCTGGAAGTAGCCCTGATCCCATTGATAACGAGTGGGCCCAAATAATTCGATCGGAGTAGTTGCTGACCCATACCACATAGTTCCGGCAACAACAAAGGCTGCAAAAAAGACAGCAGCGATACTACTAGAAAGGACGGTTTCAATATTTCCCATACGCAATCCCTTGTATAGACGTTGTGGGGGGCGGACACTAAGATGGAATAGACCCGCTAATATCCCCAACGTCCCTGCTGCAATATGATGAGAGGCTACTCCTCCCGGAACAAAAGGGTCAAAACCTTCCACGCCCCATGCTGGATCTACGGGTTGTACTTTTCCTGTTAGTCCATAAGGATCGGACACCCATATTCCAGGACCATACAAGCCGGTTACATGAAATGCACCAAAACCAAAGCAAGCCACCCCTGAAAGAAATAAATGAATTCCAAAGATCTTAGGTAAATCCAAAGAAGGTTTCCCTGTCCGTTCATCAGAAAAAATTTCTAGATCCCAATATACCCAATGCCAGATCGCTGCCAAAAAGCATAACCCAGAAAATACAATATGTGCCCCAGCTACACCTTCGTAACTCCAAATACCCGGGTTCGTTACAGCCCCTCCTGTGATACTCCAACCGCTCCATGAATTAGTTATTCCTAAACGAGTCATGAAGGGTATAACGAACATACCCTGCCTCCACATTGGATCAAGAACAGGGTCAGAAGGATCAAAAACTGCTAATTCATACAGAGCCATCGAACCGGCCCAACCGGCAACCAGAGCTGTATGCATTATATGAACAGAAAGTAACCGGCCGGGATCATTCAATACAACGGTATGAACACGATACCAAGGCAAACCCATGGAAATACCCCTTTATCAAAGATAAATAAACACTACGTAACTTTATTGCATTCGAAAAGACTCTAGTATTACTATCCTATGGACCCCCCCCTGTTCGGTGAATTATTTCAGAGCAGGGGTTAATATTTGTTCTATTTTTGTTGGTAATAAAATAATGGAACAATACTATTCGTAGGAACAAAGAGAAGCAGATTTATTCTATACTCGATAAGTATCAATATGCAACGGGGACTAATACCATTTTCTATGAGAGAATGCGTACATATTTATTCATTGCCCTGTTCGTAATAATTTGACTTTATTCGTTCCGTTTTTCTTTATGATCTTTTCAAATCTAAAGCTAAAAGCCAATATTCTAAATACAAAAAAATAATATTGTTACGTTTCCACATCAAAGTAAAATAGAGTACGCAACTCTTTTCTCTTTCCATTAATGCCGATTGGTGTTCCAAAAGTACCTTTCCGATGTCCCGGAGAGGAAGATGCATCTTGGGTTGACCTATAGTGCGACTTGTCAGATATATTGGGCCATATGGGATTTCCCCCGTTCTCTCCCACAATCGAGATATCCTGTGTTTCGCCCAATAAAGATTCATTGAATCATCAAAAGTTTGGAGCGTGAAGTACAATTAGATCCATTTTTGGAGGATTCCTATTAATTAGAAAAATTTATGGTTGTCTTGGTCAGACTAAAAAAAACTGAAGTATCCAGGCTCCGTTTAGAAAAACCCAAGATTATGAGTTCTATCAGAAATGATTCAAGCACGTTGATCTTAAACTGTTAATGAACAAATAATGAACAAACTCGATAGAACTGTTAATGAACAAACTCGCTAGAAGTGAATTGAAAAAGTAGAAAGTAATAACAAAAAGAAATGGTAATGCAGAAGTGCTTGTCCTATATGTGCAAATATAAATTGGCGCGAATCTTTACCCGGAGTACAGCATAAACCTAAAAAGATGAAAGACACCCACTCAGGAACAAGAGAATACCATCGCGATTAGGGTTGAATCTCGATGAAACAATACATCAATGAAAGGTTAATTCAAGAAGAAGATAAACCCTTTCTTCGTTAGAAGTCAGAAAGAACCTAAAAGAAAGAGGACTGGAATCCATATATTGATTTTTTTTTTCAACAATTTTTTTGAACCGTATGCATCAAAAGACGCGTGTACGGTTCCTAAAGACTACAATTGTAGCCTAATCAACCGACTTTATCGACAAAGATTCCTTTTTTTAGCACAAGTAGTTGATAGCGAGATCTCAAATCAACTTATTGGTCTTATGGTATATCTCGCTATTGAGGATCCGACCAGGGATCAGTATTTGTTTATAAACTCTCCCGGCGGTTGGATACTACCTGGACTAGGGCTTTATGATGCTATGCAATTTGTACCACCAGATGTCCATACACTAGGCATAGGGTCAGTCGCTTCAATGGGATCTTTTATCTTGGCCGGAGGAGAAATTACCAAACGTATGGCATTCCCTCACGCTTGGCGCCAATGATTTAAGAGAAAAAGGAAGACTATGCCTTCGCCCTAGGAAATAGGAATGAATATTTATTAAGTAAAAATAGCATGGCACTTCGAATTCGATATGATAATGATAAAATTTTGCATTGTCTTTTTAAAACATTAGATTATGTATCGAGAGAGTAGTATGAGAGAAAGGGTATTTCCGATTTTCTCTTATTTATCGGGAGCCCAGCTCAGCGTCACAAACCTTTTGTGTTCACACCGAAAGGCTCTTAAAAATATTTCTATTATGTTATGCAAGGAAAAAAACAGGATTTTTTCTTTGATTGGCTCAAAAAGAAACTTTGGGATTGCTGAATCACAAACAAAAAAAAAATGAATATATTAATTATATTAATAATTAATTAATATTAATATAAGGCAACGGAGCCATCATAGTACTTTTTTTAAGTATTCCAAAAGGAAGGATGGCCATTTGATAATTTAGACCACCAGGGTCTGGTATATGTTACTTTTCCAGGGTAAGGGTCAATTTTATTGTAAAGCCGTATGCATATGCAATGCATCAAAGATGCCCGTACGGTTGTTCAATTCTATCCTTTTTCCTATTATATTAGTCTTTATCTTTCTTTTCTCTTCGCTTTATCATGCGGGATAGAAGAACTTTTTATGATGTTCTATCATCAGGGTAATGATGCATCAACCTGCTAGTTTGTTTTGTGATACACATACGGGAGACGTTACGCTGGAAACGGGACAAATGGTGTACCTGCGTGAAACCCTCGCAAGGGTTTATGCACAAAGAACGGGGAAACCCTTCTGGGTGGTATGCAAAGACATAGAAAGGGATGTTTTTATGTCAGCAACAGAAGCAAAAGCTTATGGAATTGTTGATCTTATAGCATGTGATGATCTTGTAGCAGGTGATGATCTTGTAGCAGGTGATGATCTTGTAGCAAGTGAATGAAAATAAGCCGGAATAAAAAATTTGATATTTTATCTATGATTTTACTATTCTAATAACTCTAATCTAATAACTCTAATAACTGGAAGTAATTCAGAATTCTCCGGTTAGGATCAATCTAAACCAGCCCATTATGGATACAATTCAGCATGCCAACTATTAAACAACTTATTAGAAATACAAGACAGCCAATCAGAAATCGCACGAAATCCCCCGCTCTTCGGGGATGCCCTCAACGTCGAGGGACATGTACTCGGGTGTATGTGCGACTCGTTTAGATCATACAATGAGCTGGTACAAAAGCAACAAAAATATCAATGAGCAGTACCGGGGAATAGTATAGAATGGAAGAAGGGACTCCATTCACTATAAAAAAAAAGAATAATAAAAGCTATCACATTCCTACATTGTGGATAAATTTTATGGTTCCCGTTGGGGCAAATCTCACTTTAAGATGAGAAGCAATTCTCCATTGGTAGCAAATGGTTAGCCATTAAGCGGAAGAAATCTTTTTTTTAGTTACTTTCTTATTTACTTAATTTATTTACTTTATTTAATTTACTATATATTTACTTATTTAATCTTTAATTTTATTTTAAATATTTATTTGTAATACTTATTTTTATTTAATACTTATTAAATTTTTTTTTTAATTTTAAATTGAACTTAAAAAATTTACTTTTACTTTAAAATATAAAAAAATATATAAATAAATATATAAATAATTAAAAAATATAAATATATAAATAAATATATAAATAATTAAATAATATATAAATAATTAAAAATAATTAAATAAAAATATTTAAATTATTTAAATAATAATAAATAAATAAAATTAATAATTTAATAATAATAATTTAATAATAAATTAAATATCAATAAATAAATATCAATAAATAATAAATAAATAAAGAAAGGCATAAAGATTAAGCTCCTACTCTGGCAAGAACGGACTAAAAGGGTCAGCTACCCAGCTAACTTTCATAATTAAATACCGTTACTGTATAGGTAGATCTCATTGTGAAAGGCCTATTGCTGGATAATTCATGGGTAGAGCCAAAAAGGGTGAACTATACAAGTTACCAATAACGTTGATTAAATGAAGTAAAGGCTCCGGTGTATAGAGAAGACCTCACCGTTTAGGAAGTCACCATAGAAACGAAGGAACCCGCTATTTCTTTATCCATTTTTTTTTTACACCTATAACACAATATAATTTCTTATTTCGCATTGAAATGCCTAAAAAAAAGAAAAAATCGCGGTCAGGAAGGTTATAGTAGCCAAAGCCCTTGGAATTCTTATTTTATACATTGGAAAAATCCGTTTTGCTCTTAATAGATTAGGAAAGGGGAAAAGAATAACTGAAAGAAAATAAAAAAATGAGTTATTCGGTGGAAGTTTCATCTATTCAATGACTAGAATTAGACGGGGATATATAGCTCGTAGACGTAGAACAAAAATGCGTTTATTTGCATTAAGCTTTCGAGGGGCCCATTCAAGACTTACTCGAACTATTACTCAACAGAAAATAAGAGCTTTGTTTTCGGCTGATCGGGATCGGGGCAGTCAAAAGAGAAATTTTCGTCGTTTGTGGATCACTCGGATAAACGCAGTCATTCGCGAAACGGGGGTATCCTATAGTTATAGTAGATTAATACACGACCTGTACAAGGGCCAGTTGCTCCTTAATCGTAAAATACTTGCACAAATAGCTATATTAAATAGAGATTGTCTTTATATGGTTTCCAATGAGATAATAAAAGGAGTAGGTTATAAAAAGTCCGTCGGAATAATTTAAACGAAGTTTCCCGGAGAATGAACTCCGGGAAGGTAGAATCAAAATTACTGAGAGAAAATATGCTAAAATAGTCAAAACGAATGAACACGCTCAGTAGAAAAAGCTTGCTCCCATTTTTTTTTGTTTTTTCTTACGACCCGATAATCTAATCTGGATTCTCGGAAAAATACATTTGAGTTCGCGGATTCCATTCAAATTAGGATTCCAAAGTAAGCCTAGTTAGTTCTGGTTCTGTTTCTGGGCCTGGGTCTGGTTCTAAGACGAGTAGTTCTAGGGATCGAGTCCTTTCTTTCAACATTTTTATTATTGAGAAAGGGTAACAACGATAAAATACGAGCTTGCTTTATAGCAATAGTAATTAATCGTTGTTGTTTCAAGGTCAATCTATTCACTCGTCTAGATAATATTTTCCCTTGTTCACTAATAAATCGACTAATTAAACTCATATTTCTATAATCAATCCGATCGCCCGATTGAATCGGGGGCAAACGTCTACGAAAAGATCGCTTGGATTTAAGAAGAGGTCGTTTGGATTTATCCATAGTTTGTTTTAGTTTATTCCTTATCTTTATCTCGAAAATCCTATTTCTTAATTCCAATTTTGAAAGTCACGGATATAGGATTTGTTTATTTTGTATTTAAATATGTTATATATAATGTTATTTTTTACCCTTCCTTTGCAATTTGAATAGGGTAACATACAGGTATTCCGTTCGCCCTATTTCTTTATCTCCCCATGAATTGTATATTTGTAACAATGCGGACAGAATTTTCTCAATTCTAATCGATTAGGTGTATTGTGACGGTTCTTTTGAGTAATGTATCTGGAAATGCCTCTTGATACCCCATTAACCCCGTTTCGGACACAACTGGTACATTCCAAAATCACCGTTACTCGGACATCTTTACCCTTGGCCATGAACCTCCTTTGGATTTTTTATTTATTCAACAACACGAAGAAGAAGAAGGGGAGGAAAACAAATAGAAATTACTAACTTGAAATTTAATTCTAAAAGAAAGATCAAAGTACATAGTAAATAAAAAAAAATAATAAGTAATACAAAGAGTTCGAAACTCTATTTCAAATCGAAGTAGAGTATTTCATTTCTCATTTTAATATCTTGTAGAATACTCTTTTATTCGACCCACATTTTCTCTTCTACTTCCCCATCCCTCTATTTATTAATATTCATTTTTTTTATTGAACCGGGGCCTCGCCTATGTTGAATCCACTCTTATTTTTTCCCTTTCCTCCCTTATTTTCATATTTTAATTTTAAAAATAGAAAAAAAAAGGGAAAAAAGAGAAAAGAGGAAGGGGGGTTAGTCACAGATATTTTATTCTATCTTTAACCTTCTTCATTCCTTCCCATCTCAATAACTAAAATGAAAAAAAAGGGAATGTCAACGCATCCGGAAAAAAACGATTAATCTCTATCAATAGACCTGCTAAAGCCCCGAACCATAGCGTACTTAGTACTGGTGCCACAGAGAGGTATGTTTTTAAATCTCGCATCGAAAACCCTCCTTTTTTATTGCAATACAAAAATCGGTACTTAATGACCACTTCTAGTTGTACACGTAATCATAAGATTCCTCTAAGATTAATATCTTATTAATATATTCTATTTTGTACAATGGTCCAAATAGTATTTTTTCTTTTCTTAAAACAGAACAAAAGCATACCGAGCATTTGCGAAAAATACTCATTTTTTTTTATGTATATATGTATACAAGGCTTTTACTATTATTATTATCTTTTAATATTATTATATTATATGTTATAAGATGAACTGGGCAGAAAATTGTGTATATCAACGGAGAAAATAACGGTGTGGAAAACAAGACAGGAATTGTCTACAATGACACTGTAGAGCAATGGAAGGGATGTGGCGCAGCTTGGTAGCGCGTTTGTTTTGGGTACAAAATGTCACGGGTTCAAATCCTGTCATCCCTAACTATTACTACTACTTTGAGCAGTAACGAGGAATCGTCTGAGATTTATTTAAATTGGGCATAGTATTTCAATAATACTATGCATCCAAAATAAATGGGGGTAATCCTTTTCTTTACAGTCTTATCTTCTTATCTATTCATAGAAGAAAGCGCTCTTAGTTCAGTTCGGTAGAACGTGGGTCTCCAAAACCCAATGTCGTAGGTTCAAATCCTACAGAGCGTGATTTTTTTATTCTTAGATCAAATTAGACTGAAATAGATTCAGTAACTTTTGGACAGCAATAGGAATTTGCCCCCTTGTGGATTAAATAAAAAAAGGAGGGGGTTGATAAAAAAAAAAAGAGATATTAATCAAAGATCCAACTGATCACCACGTCTGTATTGTAAGTATGCAGTTACGAATAACCCAGCCAAAGTAATAGGAATTAGACCTAAGACGATTCCAAATAGAAAAACTTCAATCATTTCAATTTGTTTGAAAGAAAAAAAAGAGGTAATATCTATACCTATATACTAATCCGAATTGGCATGAATCTCAATTGACCAAGAATTGACAATTGACGCTGGAAGTAACTATAGAATAGTTGTAATCTCACGGAAAGATTTATTATTCATTTCAAATAGGAATTTTAAATTTAAATAAGTCGTATCTTGCTTAAACCAATAAACAGAGCGGAAGTTATAGTTAAAGCCGCTAGTAGAAAACCAAAATAACTAGTTATCGTAAGCATAAAGGATCTAAATGAAATATCTTTTTTTCTACATATGTTTATAAAGCACTTACCTAAGTTTCCATTTTTTCAAAATAAAAAAAAAGAAAGAGGATACGCAAAAATTCCAATTGAAAGAAGAAGCTCAATTGAAAGTTTGTTATTCATCTACCATTATAGACGGTACTAACAAAGATAAAAATAAAGTGGCAGGTATATAAAATGAAATTGATTCATCATCTGTAATATCTATCCATCTTGCGATTTCAATCAACTGCTTCATTGAGTAACTCTTAGATAAACTAATAAAAGAATAAGTAATAAGAGGTGGGGCCCGTGTAAATTCATTTTTGAGCATTTCGTCTATTTTTTAATTCTAGCGAATCTATTGTTGATTTTTGAGCGAAGAGTAAGCTTAGAAAACTTTTGACTTTACTGTCAATTTAACTCATTACAGTCAGCAATAGGGTCAGTCGCGTAATATGTAATATCTTGACTGAATGAGAACAAAAAGGTTATTACATGATCACTCAAATTATTTTTTTAAGAATTTGACTTTATTATCGTTTAGAGGTTGCACGGTTTATCTTTCTATATTAGAAAACCTCGCTCACCCCTGTAACTGGGCCTTGGGTTCTTGGTCGAATACAAGAATGCATCACAACTATTGATTCCAATTATTTGATTCTTTCTTTTCTTTGTTTGATAGAATTCGATCTACTCCACTTATACACTTATTTGTTTTGTTACTGGACGATTCAAATTTTTCAAAATAAATAAAATAAAAAACGGATTCCAACAAAAAATTGCTTCTGCAACTCTGAAGGGTAAATTTCTAGATCTCGCATCTGCGGGAATATGATAATCTCTTGCATTACATTGGACGAATTTTCTATTGAACGGAGCATCGTTTTACATCAATAAAGAAGATGTAAAGCAAAAAGGGAATTATTTAGCACCCACTTTCGATACTGATTAAACGAAAATTTCGTTGCTGTGTCAGAAGAAGGATAGCTATACTGATTCGGTATACTCTAAAGACGCCCTCGGTACCATATTGATGATCCAACAAAGATGGGGTTTCGGTGAATTCTCATTTACTGATCGCATCTTTTACGGAATCGATC